AAACTTACCAAGTGATAACTTTCAAATTCAGAGAAACCCTGGAATTAACAATGGGCAATCCTGAGCCAAATCCTGTTTTTCGCGAAAACAAAGAAAAGTTCATAAAGTGAGAATAAAAAGGATAGGTGCAGAGACTCAATGGAAGCTGTTCTAACAAATGGAGTTGACGACATTTCCTTTCGCATTAGGGAAGGGATCAAAGATAAACATATATATATACGTATATGTACTGAAATATTATTTCAATTGATTAATGAAGACCGGAAATCTCTATTTGTGAATATTTATATCACAAATGAAAGATGTGAATCAAATCATTTCCAAGTTGAAGAGAGAGAAAGAATTGAATATTCATTGATCAAATCATTGATTCCATCATAGTCTGATAGATCTTTTGAAGAGCTGATTAATCAGACGAGAATAAAGATAGAGTCCCATTCTACATGTCAATACCGACAACAATGAAATTTATAGTAAAAGGAAAATCCGTCGACTTTAGAAATCGTGAGGGTTCAAGTCCCTCTATCCCCAAAAGGCCCGGTTAACTCTCTAATTATTTATCCTAAATCCTCTTTTTTTTTTTAATTCGTTATGTGTCTTATTCAGTCTATTCTTTCACAAATGGATCTGGGTGGAATTTTTATTTTTCTTATCACAATCACAAGTCTTGGAATATGTAATTGAATATATATAGAATATGTAATTGAATATATATATATATTATACACGTAATATTATACACGTACAAATGAACATCTTATCCTTGAGCAAGGAATCCTCATATGAATGATTAACAATACATACAATACATAATGATTACTACTATTGAAACTTAAAAATAAAATTGAAAATTAAAACGAAAAAGTCTTTTTTTAGTTTACATAGACTCATTGACATATACTCAAGTAATCTCTTAAAATGGGGATGGTGCGTCAAGAATGGTCGGTCGGGATAGCTCAGCTGGTAGAGCAGAGGACTGAAAATCCTCGTGTCACCAGTTCAAATCTGGTTCCTGGCACACAAATTAGATAAGAACTTATTAGATGTTCTAATTGGATTTATTGAATTGTTTCGTCAATGGTGTTAGCCCAGAATCCTTTTTTTGACTCTGTACCAGCGATTCCACTAATATTATAGTATTCTTAGTGAATAATACAAAAATAAGATAATACGAGAAGAATTAGTGAACAATAATGAAATAATTCCTTCATAGTATAGGAGACAAAATTTACATGGATATAATAAGTCTTGCTTGGGCTGCTTTAATGGTAGTTTTTACATTTTCCCTTTCACTCGTAGTATGGGGAAGAAGTGGACTCTAATGGTACTTCTAATTGAGTTAAGGGATCAAACTGTATCAATTGTTTTATAATTTAGGTTCTGAAATTTTTTTAACTATTGAATTTAAGTATTTAATTCATATTAATTAAATGATTAATTGAATTCAAATATATCTACCTACATCTCGGAATTCTATTGTATTCTAGTGGTGTAATGTATTTTATGGATAATATATAAATAGAAAATACTCTTTAAATCAAACAAATATTTGAATTATTCCCCTGTTTGGATTTTGAAAGTCAAGGGAATTCAAATAAATTGAATCCTATTCCTTCCGAATTGTTCCTAAGATTTCTATTTCGATGAACTGGCTCTTACCAAAATTATATATGGAAAATCGGGAACCGCGGACCCCCCTACTCTATTTTTTTGTCCCCTCTTTTTTTTTTTTAAATAAGAAATCTATAAATTCGAAGCGGATAAGAGTTGCTTTTTGATTATTTCAGTGGAACCAATACAAATCAAATGGATGAAACAAAGAAAAAAATTGGGACACTATGCTATGTACATTACATATATGGCATATAGACTCTATATATATGAATATGAATGAGGATACATATTGTAGATTAATCCATATTAAATTTTTATAGAAAAAAAGTTTTATATACTACAATTACAATAATGATAGTATGGTAGAAAGAAATAGATTTGATTTCTTTCTACCATACTATCTGGATTTCTTTCATAGAATTCTGCTGATTCTATACTAATCCGACCATCTTATTTACGACTAATACCCGAAATTGAAATCCTTTTTTTTTTTCATTTTTTTCTTCAACCATTGCATTGATAAGAATTAAGAAGTCATGATTAAGTAAAATTAGTTACTTTGACTTACCGTTTTTACATAAATTATAAGTAAAAAGGCAGTAGGAACTAGAATGAACAGTGCAGTAGCAATAAATGCGAGAATATTTACTTCCATAATCTCTATGTTTTATTTCTCTTTAATTTCCAATAAATAACTCGGGATTTGATCCCATAAAGATGATAAATCTTTCGTCGGTAAATTCAATGGTATAAATTACATCTCGATGATATCAAATCGGATCAATATCATGAATAACAATATCTGAGCTATCAAATCAATTCATCGTCGAGAATTGAATAGTATAACATAGGAAGATCTTTTATCCATACCAAATTCCAAAATCTTATTTCTGATGCAATCCAAAATTCCTTTTATAAGAGTTTTTTTTTCTTTCTTCATCGGAACCTTTACCTCTTAAAAAAAAAAAAAGAGGGCTGGGATCCCCGTAAGGAATGAGATTATGTTTGTTATTTTTATTCCCTTTCGCACACGAGAATTGATGTATTTTTTTTTATTGGATTTGTATCTATCGGGACTGACGGGGCTCGAACCCGCAGCTTCCGCCTTGACAGGGCGGTGCTCTGACCAATTGAACTACAATCCCAGGGAAAAAGTGTACAGCATAAATAATCTTCTTACAATTTCATTCAAACCCTTTCTTTTTCCATTTAAAATTAGAATCGTTGTGCTGTAACTGACAGAGACGGGACTTGTTTATATATTGATATTGAGATCTTTATGGATATGATATGCACTTTAGCGAGACCGACATTACTCTTAATTTGTTTTCGTTATTGCCGAATCGATTGAAAAATATGAATCAATGAAAATAAAAAAAAGACTCTTTTTTTTTTTTATTTACTTTAATCCTTTCCTTAGACTTTATACTTACATATCCTGATATGAATCTAGATCATTAGCAAGATCCTAATTTGTATTTTTTGTATTTGTGGAATACATACGTAATACGGAAAAAAAAAAATAAAAATAGCGCCGGGGATGTATCGTATCCGAGCACATCGGGAATTTCCGGAGAACAACAAATGGGTTATATCATTTCATGGTGGATCGGCAAATTATTGGGCCGAGCTGGATTTGAACCAGCGTAGACATATTGTCAACGAATTTACAGTCCGTCCCCATTAACCGCTCGGGCATCGACCCAGGAAAAATCAATTTCAGTCTTTATTGATAATCCATGATCAACTTCCTTTCGTAGTAACCTACCCCCAGGGGAAGTCGAATCCCCGCTGCCTCCTTGAAAGAGAGATGTCCTGAACCACTAGACGATGGGGGCATACTTGCCCGACCGCCATTCGACTATATTGATAGTATGAACAGTTTTTTGAAATTGTCAATATAATATAATGGAATGGATATGATTCGATCAGAAGGATCTTTCCATCTTCGATCTTCCAAAATTCCATAGAATTTTTTGTGATTCATTGTTAAGATTCGGTAGGTATATTTCCATTTCACACTAATTCACACTAAGGCGGGAAATAAAAAACGATAATCAATCTGGAAATCGGGTAAGAAGGATAGGGATCAACAAGTTATTGAAAATTGTTTTTTCAATAAGAATTTGGTTGAGGGACAGGACAAATTGAATCCATTTATCAATGATTCGATGAAATATGTGAATTGGTGGGTCTATGTATTAATGAAATGAATTTCGTGTTATGATGAGGACTTAAAATCGGTTTTGAAATAATTCATTATATTGATATACATTGATATTTATCAAATCCAATATATATCACTAAACCATTTTATTAACTATACTCTATTTACTTTACTAGGTAAATCGAAGTTATTGTTCCTTAATGAGTCGCTATGCGGATAAATCTATGTACATATATTCTAATCTTATCTCTATAAGAAGTATATGCAGTAACAAATAGATGTACTAGACTCATAGTGTCTAGTTCCTTATTCAGGAATTGAATCAAACGAGGCCCTTTTAACTCAGTGGTAGAGTAACGCCATGGTAAGGCGTAAGTCATCGGTTCAAATCCGATAAGGGGCTTTTTACTTTTTTTGATAAAACTCCATAAGTTATCGTTATCATTCTAATGAGTTCGAATATAGTATAGTAAAGTAATTCTATTTAGAAAGTGAAACGTTTTTATTATTTTATTATTAATTTTTATAATGATATCTTCTTTAATTGCCAAATATTCCTATTTTCGATTATTCCAATAAAAAAAATTGAAAAGATTATAAAAAAAGTAAGTGGACCTAACCCATTGAATCATAACTCTATCTACTATTCTGATATTCAAATTCGATAGAGATGAGATTCGAACAGTGGATCTTTTTTTTTTTATTTTAAATACTTCTTTGTTTGTATTCCGTCAAAATCTGTCGATATTTCTGATTAAATCGTCTTGTTCCTAGGGGTTTTGTATAGAAATAAATTGCTATTCTCCTCCACAGAGAGGGCTTATTCCAAGTTCCAACATACAAGTCATTTTTATTTTAAATATCGTTTATTTTATTTCCGAACACAAGAAAAAAAGATCAATTTACATTTCTATTATTTCTATAAGATATATCTATAGAAAAATAAATCCATCAAATCATGGCTTCGCGTATCATATCAAATATTTTCTTTTCATATCGATGCATACGATATTTTCGGGCAATTAATGAATACGAGAAAGAGACTTTTTCACTTACAATCTCTTATTCTTAAATAAATTCAATACAATAATCTGACAGATAGATAAAAAAAAAATATTGGAAGTCTATTTCTTACCTCGATCTGAAAAAAAAAAGTATACTTGGGAGTTTTTTTAGTAATCTGAAAGAAAGGAAAATAGAACAAAGAAGACAATAAAAG